TCTAACATTTGACTCCGTACCACAGAAGGCGTGAGTCGCACACTGAAAACAAAACCCAGAAAGTCAATGGGATGGTTTGAGAATTGATTAATATGGATTCTTCTTGGTTGAGACCATAGAGAAAAATAACATTGCCAGAACTGGATAAGGTAATTTTTCCATTTAATCATCAGAAGAGGTGTACCTTTTGAAGCCAGAATCCATTTTCCTCGATACCTAACATAATGCATAAAAGGATGCTTAAAGAACCATAGGATACCTTTTAAATTCTTAGTCAAAACTTTTCGAAGATAGTCTACCTTTCCGTAGAAATAGACTCGTGCAAGAAGGGTTCCGGAAGATATTGATCGTAAATGAAAGGATTGGTTGCGGAGAAAAACGAGGGTGGATTGATATTCACACACACGGGAATTATATAGGAACAAGAAGAATCTTTTCTTTCTTTTTAAGAAATTGTAAACAGATTTTTTAGTAAGAAGACTATTAGAATTGCAATACTCATAAAGAAAGACTCGCAATAAATGCAAACAAGAGGCATCTTTTACCCAGTAGCAAATACTTTGAACCAATATTTCCAGATGGGCGGGGGAAGGGATCCATATATCTAAGACATAATTTAAATGTGAAAGTTGGTCCTCTAAAAAAGGAAATATTGAATGGATTGATCGTAAATTTTGAAATTTTTTTGGAAATTCTGTTCCTTCTAGAGAACTTTTGAATTGCATAGAAAATGGAATTTCCACAATGACTGCAAATCCCTCCGAGATCAGGTGAGAATACAAGTTTTTATTGTGTCCAAGAAATTCATTTTGGTTAGAATCATTAAGAGAAAGACTCAAATGATTCTGTTGATACATTTGAGTAACTAAACGTTTCACAGTTAGTAAACTGTATTTTGTGTCATAACCTCTATTTTCCAACAAAATAGACCTATGAAAATCAAAATCATGTACAAATGCATAAATATATTCCTGAAAAAGAAGTGGATATGAAAAATTGTCTTGCCAAGATCTCAATAGATCTAAATATCCTTGGAATTCTTCCATTAAAAAAAAAAGACCCGAAACGAAAGTCAAAGTAGAGGGTTTTTTAGGTTATCAAATAGTACATAGTGCGATACAGTCAAAACAAGGTATTTTAGTAAGAACTAATAGAAACCTCGGAGACAAATAAACTTATCAACGGACTCTCTATCTTTTTTCCATCTAACTTTATAGGCTAAGAAGATGGTTAGAAATCCTTTATTTTTTCAACCCGATCGCTCTTTTGATTTTGGAAAAAGTATCCTTATCAATATACTGTTTCTTCTACACATTCATCTCCACTCAAAAATGGGAATGGCTAATAGTTAGGATTCGCTAAAAAAAATGGATAATCCACTCTCAAGAAAAAACCTTCCCGCATCAGTCACTAATCTATTTTTAACATTTAATCAGGGCGGGTAAGCATTCCAATTAAGAACAGAAGCTCGTTGCTTTTTTTCCTACAATTAGAACCATAGGGCTCGATCCATGTATTCAATCGACCCAACTTTGGATTCATTTTACGTCGTTCCAAGGATTCAAACAAAGTTTTGTACCGATTTCCTAAGAACGAAATAGTCTCATAATGATCCATTGATACGACATGCTCTTTTTTCCAGTCATTCCTTTCAGGATCAGTCGTGGTCTTACAAACTCTACCGATGGTGTGGACAAATCCTTGCTTCATCCAAATGTGTAAAAGATCCTAGCCGCACTTAAAAGCCGAATACTCTACCGTTGAGTTAGCAACCCAAACAATGTATATAGATACAGTCGGAATCAAAAAATCACTTCGAAAAACAAAGCAAGGGTTCAAATGAAACTACAAGAAATTTGTAAATAAAAGAGATTCTAAAAAACTCTACCCCTCAATTCTTAGATATTCTGTTTCAATATTCTTAGCTCTTAGCTATTTATATTCTATACATATTCTAACTATTTCTAATATTCGAATATATTCTATTATTCGAATCAAAATCCAATTTCTAAATAAAAAGAAATATCAAATCTTAGGAATACTTAATACTTAGAATATACTTAATACTTAGAATCGTTAAAGTTAGAACGGTATAATTATAATATTGACCATTATTTTATCAAGAATTTGGTTTTGTCTCACAGAAAATGGAACGAATTCTTGAATTTCATCTTGAATTGAATAAAGTAAAAAACCAAAACTATGTATTAGATTGGACATAGGACCCCACCCATATTTAGATAAAGTATCTAAAAAAATATAGATCTAGTTACCATTGAATTATATTCGTTCATTACACTCTTGTCAATATGTATGTTAAAAAAACCAAATGCAAAAGAATGAAAACAAAGTCAGAAAATCCAAATTGGAAATGAAATCCAAATTTTAAATCAATAAATGAAATGAAAAGAAATAAGAATATATATATACTTGGAATATCTAATTCCTATTTAAATTTAAATATCGAAATTGTAGGAAATTCGAAAATCTAATAAGCCTAAAAAATAGAAAAATCCATTTTAGAGAAATCGAATTTGATAGAAATCAAAAATCTAAGTATCTATAAAGTCTAATAAAAGAACTTGTGTTGGATTGGCGCTATCTAACTAAGCTGCATGGGTACTTAAAGGGATGTAGCTATAAGAAAAAAAAGCTCAATAAATATCCACCAAATAAATAAACTAAGCAAGCTTGATTCTTTGTTTTTTTTATTAATTAATTAGAATTAATTAGTAGTAGAGTTCCAAGGAAAAACATAAAATGAAAGGGATGTCCAAATTTGCTATATTCTCTATTACTAGATCCAACTCATTTATTGACTTGGTGAATCGAAATTTCTTCATTTATTGACTTAATATACATCTTAGATTAATAACATGAATTAGAATCATTCATTATAACAACAATATCCTATGAAAATGAAAAGAAAACAATAAGAAAAATCCTATGGGAACAAAAAGAAAAAGGCCGGAATAGAGTAAGAGGAGGTGGGAATAAGAAGGAGAGTATTCTACCAAACCATATATCACCTAAATCTCTTTTTGAATTTAATTAACTTCTTTTTTTCTTGAATTTGGCTTGGTTAGTCATTAAGGCAAAGTTCTTTAAAAATCCCTTCCTTTTTAAAAATATCATAAACAGTTCTAGTAGGTTGAGCACCCTTTTCAAGAAAATATAGAATAGCCGGAACATTTAAAAAAGTTTGATTCTTTATCGGATCATAAAAACCCACTTTCCGAAGATCTCTTCCTTCTCTTCGGGACCGAACATCAATTGCAACGATTCGATAAATGGCTCATTGGGATAGATTATCTAAATAATACCCCCCTAGAAACGTATAAGAGGTTTTCTCCTCGTACGGCTCGAGAAAAAGGATTTCTTTTCGTTCTTTTTTTTTTTCTATCAAATTCGAATGAAAAGTAGATCCATAAAATCATCAATAAATTAGACTAGTAATTTAGTCCCCTTTCTATTCTTCTTTTTTTTTGAAAAACCTTTGTACTCAGAACTCAATTTGAAAAAACCTTTGTACTCAGAACTCAAGTTGAATAATTCTCAAATAGCTCAAAAGAAAACTTTTGGAATTTTTTTTATTGAGTAGTCTCTAACCCCTTTTTGTCTTTGTCTAACTTATTTAGACTATACTGGAATTCTTCATTCCAATCTAGTCCTTGATATAATTGACAATGGAAAAGGTCTTACCTTGTTTCGGAATCTTTTATCTTTTTTTGAATCATTAGGTTTATACATTACTTCGTTGATCTCTAATCCTTTCAAAGTGGTAGCAACATACCCCTTTTTTGATTGTTTATCAAACAAAAGAATCATAGAAACTCGCACAATATACTTTTTCTCGAAAAGTTTTTCTTTTTCTCAATTCCAACAAATTTTCCTTTTTGTTTGGAGTGAAAACTTGATTGATGAGATTGAAGCCTTCCGGTTTCTCTAGCAAAGATATACTTACGAAGTTGTTCTAACTTATTGATTGAGATTAACCCTAGATTCTTGCTCTTAAAAAATCAATTAAGACTTTCTACTCGAGCTCCATTATGTACTCGTTTTTATTTGAAAATGAAACAAACCAAATAAAAAGGGTTCTAGTATAATAGAACAGAGAATGTCGAGTCAAGAGCACTCTTTTTCTTGGAAAAAAAATGATGGATATAAGAATCCACACCAGATCATGTCCTTCAAGACACACGTTGCTTTCTACCACATCGTTTCAAACGAAGTTTGACCATAACACTCCTCTATTTGGAACCGGTGTACAATTGATTCCATTATGGAATCATGAATAGTCATTGGTTAAATCTGTATAAAGTTATACTCTACTTATACGTATTCTATACTATATATGTATTCTATACTATATATCTAGAACTATATATCTAGAACTATATAGCTAGAATATCTCTATTAGAATCTATTTCTTTTTTGATAGTAGCATTTAGAGTAGAGAATAATCGAATTTCATTTGCATATAGACTTAATTCATTAGATTTAGAGTAGAGAATAATCGAATTTCATTTGCATATAGACTTAATTCATTAGATTTAGATTAGGAAAGAAAAAAATAGAAAATAGCGAAAAATACAGTTGAAAAAAAATCTATTATGTCTCTAACTTGATTCTGTATGTAACTTGATTCTTTTTTAATAATATTCAATATTCGACATGAGATTTGGACAGATATGGAAATTCACATCTTGTATTCTTATTGTTGATTAACTCACCCACGATTCTACGGGGATGGGGCGTTAGGAACAAAAAAGACATTTCTTTTTCTTTTCTTTTTAGAATCCTAAAAGACTCTCTTGCTTAAGTATAAAATGAAACAGATCTAGATGAAATACTAGTTCTTTTTACTCTTACCGCAATACATTTTTAGCCTTAGCTTAGCATAGGGCCTTAGTCCCATTGATTCAATTAAATTCGTTGAGTCCTACTATTCTTGTTCTTGGTTCGAATTCCTAAATATCCAAAATGGAATTCTTAATTCATAATTGAACTACCCATTTAATTGTTAATTTAATTCACTCTCTCATTTAAGAATTTAAGAGATAGGAAAAATAGAAATCTTTTTTTCGCATTTTTGGATCTTGTAAGTAACTAACTTGCAGATGAAGGGGTATATGATCAAAGGTCCAGCTAACTTTCTATTTATATAATAGAGAATCTAATTGAATTCGAACTCGCGTCAGTGAAAAAGATAAGATAGGATTCAGAAACGAATCATTAAAAATACGAAAGGATAAGAATTTTCTATTTGAATACACCTTATTTTACAAACAAAGACAAAAAGAATCTTGTTTTTCTAGTTTTTGTATGATAAAATACAGATGCTCTGGGACGGAAGGATTCGAACCTTCGAATAGCGGGACCAAAACCCGTTGCCTTACCACTTGGCCACGCCCCACTAAAATGTAGTTTCTATATAACTAAACACTACTATTGTTAGTTATTTATTGTTTGTTCGTCAATTTCAGTACAAAAATCCATTAGATTGGTATTTTTTACACATGTAGTATAGAATTAAACGGAATTTCTTGATTATTCCATCTAATTCAATTAAGATAATGTATGAAAGTATGATTTCTTCTATTCTCTTTGGAGAATGGAAGGATTTTTGATTGAGTAAGTTCAAAAAAAAAAGAAGTAGTTTTGATCTATTTTGCTTTCTTTCCCTTTCCCCTATCTTATACCAATAACTCAATCAAAATGCAATTATCTTCAAGAAAAAATGTCTGCTATGCTTAATATCTTTAGTTTGATCTGTATCTGCCTGAATTCTGCCCTTTTTTCGAGTCATTTTTTATTCGCCAAATTGCCCGAGGCCTACTCTTTTTTAAGTCCAATCATAGATTTTATGCCAGTCATACCTGTACTCTTTTTTCTCTTAGCCTTTGTTTGGCAAGCTGCTGTAAGTTTTCGATAAGATTTTCAGTCTTGTCCTAAAAAAAAAAGAAAAGAGTTATTCGAGAAACAAAATTCGAATAGATTAGATCAGATAAGTCTTATAGTATGAACTCTCGATTCAAATACATTAAAGTGTTGGATAGCCTTAACAAATTTGAATCACTTTGTTATTTCTAAAAAGAATTTTCGATTTAGATTAGAGAACCTACTCAAATTTTCGGTGTCAAAGTCAAAATAGGATATATGGGAGAATCTATTCTCTTTTTTTTAATATCTTGGAGATTGTGTAATGCTTACTCTCAAACTCTTCGTTTACACAGTAGTGATATTCTTTGTTTCTCTCTTCATTTTTGGATTTCTATCGAATGATCCGGGGCGTAATCCTGGACGCGAAGAATAAAAAAAGAGTTTCCTTACTTGATTTTGGAAATTCTCTTAGGATTTTTTTATCTTTCTTAAGTATGAAAAAGAATGGAGTTCAAAAAAATTCGAAAGAAACTAGTAAGTAATCAACAAAAACGGAAAGAGAGGGATTCGAACCCTCGGTACGAATCACTCGTACAACGGATTAGCAATCCGACGCTTTCGTCCACTCAGCCATCTCTCCTTAAAAAAGAGTAACTAGATAATAGTAACTAGAAAGAAAAAATGACTCTAATTAGTCTAGTTAGATTCCACATAAAATCCGGATTGCTTCCTCTTGACAATTCCATATTTCTTCGATAATATTCTATTGACTCTATTGACTGAGAAATCCCTAGGAAATTTCAAATTTCCTATTCTCTATCTGTTTTTTTACTATACCTGTAAAATTATATATAATTCTATTAAAATTAGATATATAGAAAAAGTTTCATACTTTATTTAATAAATAAAGTATGAAACTTTGATTCTTTTTTAAATAAAATTGAGAATTTTAATAAGGCATGAAGCATAGACTCATTCAACTTGTTGCATATTTCTCTTGGTCTGTACTAAGGAAATACATCATTCTTTTAGTTCTGTTTTGTATTTATAAGATGAACCCAAGGTTTTTTAGAAAGAAAATGTCTTTATTTTCTGAATACATGAATTCTTCTTTTCTAAGGTCACACTTATATTTTTATAGTTTGGTTGTGGGGTATATGTTATTTGGTTTCGAGGTATCTTTAGATATAGTTAATATTCTATTGATTTTATTCTATTAAAATCGAAAAGAAAATTGGAAAAGAAAATTGGGTGGGGTATTCGAAAAGAAAAGAAAATCGAAAAAATCGAATGGAATCCATATATGTATAATGTATACAATTGTACAATATATACAAATAATAGCAAAATTTCTACAAATTGTAGAAATCGATAGATACAAGATAAACCAGGTTTTTCAAAATGCTAATCAATTAGCATATGTAGGGAAAATATGAAAGATTCAATAAAAAGAAATTCACTACAAATTTCACTAGAATAGAAATACTTCATTTAAAATGAAAAATAAGAATCAAACGATTCTATTTTCTTGTTCGACAAAAGTTCCATTTAGATACAATAATAGGATTGTAGCGGGTATAGTTTAGTGGTAAAAGTGTGATTCGTTCTTTAAGAGTT